TTGACACAATTCAATTATATGCGAAATTTAACCCTTTTTGGTTAAAAGTTTTATTCGAATCCTTTCATTTCAAGTAATTGGTTGGTATAATATAATAAATACTAAATAACTATGAACTTCACTAAAAAAAAAAATGAACAACTATACTAAATTATACTATAATAAAAATGAAATAAAGAAATTATAATTATAATAATAATATTATAATAAATAAACTTTTATTAATAAAAAAAAAAGAAAAATAATAAATAAAAATAAAATAAAGAATATATATTATATATATATAATAAAAAGAATATATAATATAAAAAAAGATATATATATAATAGTAATAATAGTAGATAAAATTTCGATCATATTTAATGAAAGAAAGAAAACATAGTTGTAACAATCAATATTCGTGATGCAATCATTGTTGGATTAGGTCCAAGACAAAGATTCTTTCTTGACCGAACTACAAGTATGGAACTCCATGATATGGAAAGACAGAATATAGAACCTAAAAGGATAATTGAGGTGGCTCATCTTCGAATCGACTTTTGGACCCGAAAAAGAGAACAAAAATAAAGTCAATTTGAATTTCCAATTTCAGTATAAATTGGAAAGTATAAATTAAAGTAAAAGTTTTCGTTTCTTGATAGATCCTTTCGATGGATGGTGGAATACCTTTTTTTCTTCTTATTCGATTTCGATATATTATGGGCAATTAACTAACCTATTTATTACTATACTGAATGTAATGAGTTAAAATAAGTAATAAGGTAGTATCAGGGCGTTCGCTCCAAAAAAATGGAATTGAAGTTATTTTCAAATCCAATTCTTTTATTCCAAAATTAATGAAAATAGAATTTGATCTTCGAATGAAGTTACACGACACAGTTCTTATTACTATTACTTTACTCAACTCAAAAATTGCACAATGAATCTGTTGATTCGGAATCATAGGATCGGTCGATGTCACATCTGATGAATCAATTTTTTTCTACCTATGTTATGTCACTCTATCTTTTTTTTAGTATTATCTATAATGATAATGACCGATGAATCATGAATTTTCCATTGGAACTAAACGAATTCTCTTAATTGGTTTTTATTACCCTCGTATCTGGGAAAAATGGAAACTTAGGTAAGTGTTTTATCAACATATGTAGAAAAAAACATATCTAATAAAGCCCTTTCATGCTTACTATAACTAGTTATTTCGGTTTTCTACTGGCTGCTTTAACTATAACCCCAGCTCTATTTATTGGTTTGAACAAGATACGACTTATTTGAAAATGAATTGAATAAATAATTCAGAATTCAGAAAATATCGGGAATTCCCGATATTTTCTGGTTCTTTCCCGCACCAATTGCCAATTTTTTTCTTGGTCATTGAGATTCACGGATAATTCATATTAATATTTAGGGATAGATCTTACTTTACCCCTTTTTTTATTTTTATCCCCTCAAACAAACCGAAATGATTGAAGTTTTTCTATTTGGAATCGTCTTAGGTCTAATTCCTATTACTTTGGCAGGATTATTTGTGACTGCATATTTACAATACAGACGTGGCGATCAGTTGGACCTTTGATTGAGTAACATTTCTTTTTTTGATTGACCTCCTACAGAGAGGAGGTCAAACTCCAGTTGCAATTCAACTTTGTTTTGTTAAGTTTAAGTTATTTTATTGTGATTCGACATACATAAGATAGACGGAATCACGCTCTGTAGGATTTGAACCTACGACATCGGGTTTTGGAGACCCGCGTTCTACCGAACTGAACTAAGAGCGCTTTCAAAGAAATTCTTTTTTTCCACTTAACTTCTAACACATCTCGCATACATATAGTATCCAAAAAATAAGGATGATGCCCCATTTTAATCGATCTCAATTAATCTCTCGTTACTGCCCATAGGAGAAGTAATAGGTAGGGATGACAGGATTTGAACCCGTGACATTTTGTACCCAAAACAAACGCGCTACCAAGCTGCGCTACATCCCTTTTTAAAATTGTTGTACAGTGTCATTGTACAAAATACCTGTCTTGTTTTCCACATCTTTATTTTCTCCTCTATCTATATAGAACTTTCTTGTCATTTCTTGTTTTTGGTTTCATATAATAAAAGAATTATATACATCTGAAACCCAACCTAACGTATAAAAAAGAATGAATATTTATCCGTAATGCTCAGGAAGAAGGGGTCATCTTTTTCTTTTTTAGTGACAGGAAAATCTCATCTATTGGTTCATTGTACATATCCATTTTAGTTAGTAAATCCGCGTAAAAAAAAAAAGATCTTAAACTACAGCATCTGACCATATATGTATTACAATAAAGAAGGAGGATTTTCAATGCGAGATCTAAAAACATATCTCTCTGTGGCACCTGTGTTAACTACTCTATGGTTTGGGTCTTTAGCGGGTCTATTGATAGAAATTAATCGTTTATTCCCAGATGCCCTGTCATTCCCCTTTTTTTAATTCTAGTTATTGATATGCGAAAGAAATGAAGAAATAGAATTCCACATGACGTAACTCAAATTTTGCCTCTCCCTTTCAATTCTTTAGGATAGTAAGGAAAGAGAAAGAAAAAGTGTATTGAACCTTATAAACAATTCGGTAGATCCAAGATCGAATTTGGGAAAACAGAAATGGAATTCAAATGTGTATCCAGTCTAGGGCAGGCTCCACGAAATCATAGCATAGAAAGAAGATACTTAAATGAAATATTGGGATTTAGGATAGAAATAATTGATAGTTAGAAAGAAATTGTATTACTTAATTATTATTCTATTTTGTATTACTTAACTTAATAATTACTATATTAATACATATTTAATTAGATAATAAATTAATTAGATAATAAGAAGAATTACAACGAAATTTTGAGAAATGGAATTAAAAATTATTCTATTGATTTTTTTTTCTTCTTCTTCGGTTCGGATCGAAAATAGAAGAGTTAAGTCGATCCAAAATCTAAAGGAGGTTCATGGCCAAGGGTAAAGATGTCAGAGTCAGAGTTATTTTGGAATGTACCAGTTGTGTCCGAAATAGTGTCAATAAGGAATCGCCGGGCATTTCTAGATATATTACTAAAAAGAATCGCCACAATACACCCAGTCGATTAGAATTGAGAAAATTTTGTCGCTATTGTCATAAGCATACAATTCATGGGGAAATCAAGAAATAGATCGAAGGGAACATCATGTGTTCCATCTTTCCAAAGAACAGGACAGGAAGAGTAAGAACTTAACATATATAATATACATTATATATACAAATCAAACCCGATTTTATGTAGATATTATTTCATGTGTATAGATATATAGTATATGAATCAAATAATATATGAATCAAAGCCTATTCCGGTTGGATCTGAAATGAATAAATAAATAGAACTTTAGAGATAAGGAATAAACCATGGATAAATCCAAGCAACTTTTTCGTAAATACAAGCGATCTTTTCGTAGGCGTTTGCCCCCAATTGGATCGGGGGATCGAATCGATTATAGAAACATGAGTTTAATTAGTCGATTTATTAGTGAACAAGGAAAAATATTATCTAGACGAGTGAATAGATTGACCTTGAAACAACAACGATTAATTACTATTGCTATAAAACAAGCTCGTATTTTATCTTTGTTACCTTTTCTTAATAATGAGAAACAATTCGAGAGAGCTGAGTCGATCCTAAGAACTACTGGTCCTAGAACCAGAAATAAATAGGCATACTCCTCAATTGACTCAAAAATCCAATCGGAACTCAAGCTCAGATTGATGTTTTGTTCGAAAAGGCCTAGAATCCTGATTTGATTCTTGTGTTATAATATAAGAAACAAAAAATGGGGGAGAAGAAGAAATATTTTTTTTTTATTGAAACATGTTCGTTCATTTCTACTACTTAATTTATCTTAATTTATTTTTATTCTATATCGTCCCGGAGTTCATTCTCCGGGGAATTCCCTTTCAATCATTCCTGTATATTCCTTTTGAATCTCCTTTATTTGATAATCTTATTGGAAATCATGTAAAGACAATTCTTATTTGATATAGCTATTTGCGCAAGTATTTTACGATTAAGAAGCAATTGCTTCTTGTACAGATTGTGTATTAATCCACTATAACTATGGAATATCTTATTCTCACGAGTTACTGCATTTATCCGAGTGATCCACAAACGACGAAAATCCCTCTTTTGTCTGCCTCTATCTCGATGAGAGGAAACCAAAGCTCTCATTTTCTGTTGAGTAATCGTTCGAGTAAGTCTTGAATGAGCCCCTCTAAAGGTTGATGCAAATAAACGAATTTTTGTTCGACGTCTCCGAGCTGTATATCCTCGTTTAACTCTGGTCATTGAATCAGATTAAAGCTTAATGAATAACTAATTGATTTCTCTTCTTTCAGTCATCCTTTTCCCCTTCCCGGTCGATTAATAACAAAACGGATTATTCCGATATATAAAATATAAATTCCAATGGCTTTTGTTTTGCTACTATGACCTTCCCAACCACGATTTTGTATTCTATTCCTTCCAGTTATTTCACTGGAAATAAGAAATTAGAACGATACTAAATAAAAAAAAATAGTGGGTTCCATCGTTTCTATGGTTACCTCTTAAACGGTGAGGTCCTCTCTATACACCGGAGCCTCTTCTTTCATTTAATCAAATGTTATTGTTAACTTGTATAGTTCACACTTTTTGGCTCTACCTATCTATAGTAATAGCTCTTTTCACAAAAAGAGTTATCCATACAGTGACGGCATTTAATTATGAAAGTTGGCTAGGTAGCTGACCCTGTTAGTCCGTTCTTTCAAGAAAAGGAGCATAACCTTTTTGCTTCTTATAATAGAATTTCCTCCGCTTAATGGATAACCATTTGCTACCAATGGGGAATTGCTTCTTATTTCAAATCTAGATGATTGGATTTACACCAATGGAAACCATAAATTCCATATACAATATGAGTATATGATAGATCTTCTCTATCTATCCTATTCATTGGTACTGGTCATTGATACTGAAAAAATTGTCTTATTTGTTCGAACTTATGATCTGAACGAGTCGCACATACACCCTAGTACATGTTCCTCGACGCTGAGGACATCCTCTAAGAGCGGGAGATTTCGTAACATTTCTTATTGGCTGTCTTGTGTTTCTAATAAGTTGTTTAATAGTTGGCATGTCGTATGTATATATATGTATATATAGAATAAAATGGGTTGGTTTAGATCGATCTTAACCGGATGATTGATCATCATGAATTATTTCTATTCAATATCAAATCACAGAAAATTGGAATTATGGTTTGAAATAAAATAGATTTATACGAAATCCCCAGTATTCTCATTTTCGACCGCTACAAGATCAACAATGCCATGAGCTTGGGCTTCTGTTGCTGACATAAAAACATCCCTTTCCATATCCTCGGATACAACCCATAAAGGGTTGCCCGTTCTTTGTACATAAACCTTTGTTAGGGTTTCGCGAAGTTTCAGTAGTTCTTCCGCTTCCAGGATAAATTCCCCCGCTTGCGCCTCATAAAAAGAACTAGCAGGTTGGTGAATCATAACCCTGATGATATTGATATAACATCATGAACGGTTCTTCTATCTCGCATGATTGGGCTAAAGGGCTAAACTAAAGTAGGGGATAAAAAAATAACAAGAAAAAAAATCAAATAGAATTGAACAACCGTACAGGCATCTTTTGTTCATTGCATACGGCTCTGCAATGGAATTGACTTTTTCTTCTCTTCTATTCTATCGAAGAAAGAAATAGAATCCATCTAATCCAGATCGTTGAATGATCCATTTACCACCCTTCCTTTCGTAGAAGTAAAAAAGAATACTATGATGGTTCTGTTACTTTATATATTTATCTCGTCTGTGATTTAGCAATCCCAAAGTTTCTTTTTGATACGATCAAATAAGTAAAAAATGATCTTTTTTTTTTTCATTTTCGTACTCTTTCTTTCATAGCATAAGTATCAGAAAGAAAAGAGACTTCTGGTGTGGAAGAAAAAAGGTTTGTGACGCTGAAATGTACTCCCGACACATAAGATCAAATCGGAAATAACCTTTATTTCATACTACTATCTCGATATAAAATTTCATGTTATGAAAAAACAATAATGGTATGGTTTGTTCATATCGAACTCGAAGTGCCATGCTATTATTACTTATAATTTTCTTTTATAATCAATATGGCGAAGGCATAGTCTTCTTTTTTTTTTCAATCAAATAAAAACTCATTGGCGCCAAGCGTGAGGGAATGCTAGACGTTTGGTAATTTCTCCTCCGACCAGAATAAAAGATCCCATTGACGCGGCTAATCCCATGCATATTGTATGCACATCAGGTGGCACAAATTGCATAGTATCATAAATGGCTATTCCTGGTATTACCCATCCGCCGGGAGAGTTTATAAACAAATAAAGATCCCTAGTATCATCTTCTATACTGAGATATACCATGAGACCAACAAGTTGATTCGAGATCTCGCTATCAACCTCTTGGCCTAAAAAAAGTAATCTTTCTCGATAAAGTCGGTTGATTAGGACAAAATTGTATCCCTTAGGAACCGTACATGCACCTTTGGATGCATACGGTTCAAAAAAAAATTGCAAAAAAAAAAAGAATCAATGTGTCGATTCCAGTTTTATTTCTTTTTTTTCTGTAACAGGTTTTTTTAATGAAGGGTCTTCTATTAAAAAAAACGAGATGAGTTTTGGCCCCCTTCCCTCTAAAAAAAAAAAGAGATTACTGAACTTATTAAACTAACCTATCATTGATGTATTGTTTCATCGTGATTTTAATTTAATCACGATGTCATTTTCTTGTTCCTGAATGGGCCCTTTCAATTCTTTTAGGTTCATGGTCTACTCCGGGAAAAGATCTGTCCGAATTCTATTTGCACATATAAGACAAATGGTCTCAGTACCATCTTTTTGTTATGACTTCTTTTTTTTAGTTAATTTCTTGTCTTGCTTTCCAAAAACTATTTGATGTATTCATCACACTATTCCGTTGGTCGGCAATTTTGGATCACTACTATTGTAATAGTAATAGTAGGTATAAGAATAGTAATAGTAGGTATAAGAATCGTTTATGATACAAGTGGTAATCGTACATATATTACCAATTTGTTACCAATTTGGTATTTTTTGAACGGAGCCTGGATACTTTATTTTATCAGTCCAAGTAAACCATAAATTCTTCTAAATTGATAATATTGATCCCCAAAATAAATTGATCTAATTTAATTGCACTTCACGCTCCGAATGATTGATTGATGCTTCACTCAATACAATATCTCTTGGGCGAAACAGAGGATATCTCGATCAGGGGAGAGAACGGGTAAATCCCATATGACCCAATATGTCTGACAAGTCGCACTATACGTCAACCCAAACCGCATCTTCCTCTCCAGGACTCCGAAAAGGTACTTTTGGAACACCAATGGGCATTAAATTAAAGAAAAAAATTAAGTACTATACTTCACTTTAATATGGAAACGTAACAATCAATGGTTTATTGTCTTCATCTCCTTTTTCTCTTTATTTTATTTGATACATAGATCTATTTGATACATAGATTGTAAAGTTTATAGAGTAAGACAGAATGAATAAAGAAAAAATTTGAACGAGGAAATCGATCGTTCGAATGATAAACAAGTATCTATCCATTCGTTCTCCCAAAATGGGACCAATCCTCCCATTGCGCATTGGTACTTATCGGGTATAGAATAGGTCTGCTTCTCTTTGTTCTTACGAACAAAATTGTTCCGTTATTTTCAATGGAATGGAATAAATATTAACCCTTTCTGATACAGAATCCGCTGAAAAGGTTAGGTACATAGTATATATAGTCTTTTCCAATGCGATAAAATAAAGTGACATAGTGTCTATTTTTCTTTGATAAAGAGGTATTTCCATGGGTTTGCCTTGGTATCGTGTTCATACTGTCGTATTGAATGATCCCGGTCGATTGCTTTCTGTTCATATAATGCATACAGCTCTAGTTTCTGGTTGGGCTGGTTCGATGGCTTTATACGAATTAGCGGTTTTTGATCCCTCTGATCCCGTTCTTGATCCAATGTGGAGACAAGGTATGTTCGTTATACCCTTCATGACTCGTTTAGGAATAACCAATTCGTGGAGTGGTTGGAGTATTTCAGGAGGAACTATAACAAATCCGGGTATTTGGAGTTATGAAGGTGTGGCAGGGGCACATATAGTGTTTTCCGGCTTGTGCTTCTTGGCATCTATCTGGCATTGGGTATATTGGGACCTAGAAATATTCTGTGATGAACGTACGGGAAAACCTTCTTTGGATTTGCCCAAGATCTTTGGAATTCATTTATTTCTCTCAGGGGTAGCTTGCTTTGGTTTTGGCGCATTTCATGTAACAGGTTTGTATGGTCCTGGAATATGGGTGTCCGATCCTTATGGACTAACTGGAAAAGTACAATCTGTAAATCCAGCGTGGGGTGCGGAAGGTTTTGATCCTTTTGTTCCGGGAGGAATAGCCTCTCATCATATTGCAGCGGGTACATTGGGCATATTAGCAGGCCTATTCCATCTTAGTGTCCGTCCGCCTCAACGTCTATACAAAGGATTACGTATGGGCAATATTGAAACTGTACTTTCCAGTAGTATCGCTGCTGTTTTTTTTGCAGCTTTTGTTGTTGCTGGAACTATGTGGTATGGTTCAGCAACTACCCCAATCGAATTATTTGGTCCTACTCGTTATCAGTGGGATCAGGGATACTTTCAGCAAGAAATATATCGAAGAGTTAGCGCCGGGCTAGCCGAAAATCTTAGTTTATCGGAAGCTTGGTCTAAAATTCCCGAAAAATTAGCTTTTTATGATTATGTTGGTAATAATCCGGCAAAAGGGGGATTATTCAGAGCAGGCTCAATGGACAATGGGGATGGAATTGCTGTTGGATGGTTAGGACACCCCGTCTTTAGAGATAAAGAAGGGCGCGAGCTTTTTGTACGTCGTATGCCTACTTTTTTTGAAACATTTCCGGTAGTTTTGGTAGATGAAGACGGAATTGTGAGAGCTGATGTTCCTTTTAGAAGGGCAGAATCAAAGTATAGTGTTGAACAAGTAGGTGTTACTGTTGAGTTCTATGGTGGCGAACTTAATGGAGTAAGTTATTCTGATCCTGCTACTGTGAAAAAATATGCTAGACGCGCCCAATTAGGTGAAATTTTTGAATTAGATCGGGCTACTTTGAAATCCGATGGTGTTTTTCGTAGCAGTCCAAGGGGTTGGTTCACTTTTGGGCATGCTACGTTTGCTTTGCTCTTCTTTTTCGGACACATTTGGCATGGCGCTAGAACCTTGTTCAGAGATGTTTTTGCTGGTATTGATCCAGATTTGGATGCTCAAGTGGAATTTGGAGCATTCCAAAAACTTGGAGATCCAACTACAAGGAGACAAGTAGTCTGATACGACATTGTTGTGGTATCTTTCGCCTCCATTTTTTTTTTTGATTTGCCATCGGGTATCAGAGAAATCTTGACTTGAATCACCATCCTTTCTTTGACTTTTTTTCTTTTTTTATAGGATATGGTAAATGATCCCAAATGAATAGGTGTGGAAGCTATAATTGTAAACCGCGATCAAATCCATGGAAGCATTGGTTTATACATTCCTTTTAGTCTCGACTTTAGGGATAATTTTTTTCGCTATCTTTTTTCGAGACCCGCCTAAGGTTCCGACTAAAAAAATGAAATAATTTTTCGAAAAAATTTCATTGAAGTAATGAGCCTCCCATATTGGGAGGCTCATTACTTCAACTAGTCCCCGTGTTCTTCGAATGGATCTCTTAGTTGTTGAGAGGGTTGCCCAAAAGCGGTATATAAGGCGTACCCAGTAAAGCTTACAAGTAAACCAGATATGGAGATGGCGACTAGGGTTGCTGTTTCCATTTTTAGATAATTTCAAGATCACAATGGATCTACGATAAGATCGTTTATTTACAACTACAACGGAATAGTATACAAAGTCAACAGATCTCAACCAATCGTTAAATAGGATTTATGGCTACACAAACCATTGAGGATAGTTCTAGATCTGGGCCAAGACAAACTACTGTAGGGGATTTATTGAAACCATTGAATTCGGAATATGGTAAAGTAGCTCCGGGCTGGGGGACTACACCACTTATGGGGGTCGCAATGGCTCTATTTGCGATATTCCTATCTATTATTTTGGAAATTTATAATTCTTCCGTTTTACTGGATGGAATTTCAATGAGTTAGGTTTATAAGAACTATGAAGTCCTAGTCTTTCAATCAAAGAAAAAATTACTTTATATTTTGATTTATAGACCATTCTATTCTGGTAGTTCGACCGTGAAATTTATTTGTTTCGGTATTTCCGGAATATGAGTGTGTGACTTGTTATAATTGATCCTATTGATAATACATAGAATGGACCTGTTATCTCTATCAAGATGATTCTACCTCGTCGGATATTTATTCTAGTATCTGGAGCACGGAATATAGAGAATAGATCAAGAAAAGAAATATTTGAACTATGATTCATACCTACTATTCAGACCTCGCAACCGGACTCAAAAAAAATTCAAATAGGTATTTCCTAAATCAAACGAATTTTATTCCTTCAGATTTATTTTGACCGAAGGATAACTCTTTCTCTAGATTTTGTTGAGTCATTACATCCAATCCATTCATTCAATAAGTGATCATCAAATGGTTCTTACTCAGAGAACCTTTGAGTTTAGCTTGAGGCTAAATCATCGTGGTTCTAGTATGAATCTGAGGTTTCAATTGATTCATAGGGTCTCAACAAGAGAATTCCTATCAATAGTAAAACAAGAGTAAATCCGCAGTACGCACAAAAAAAACAAAAAATCAAATAACAAATAAAAAATAGGGAAGAGAAGATTCAAGAGGCCTGTAACGATCAACATAAAGAAAGACAGATGAGCCAACTTGATATTTTTTGGCATTATCATCACAAAGAAGAGATTCCAGATTTTTGTTACTTCGTATCTTCGAGGCAAATCGAATCAAGCGGCTAATGAAGTTTTGAACTTTCTATTATATATCCGTTGAAATCAGTATTTGTGTGTTTCCGCTTGAGCCGTACGAGATGAAATTCTCATATATGGTTCTCAGAGGGGGAGTCCTATTGGGTTACCTATCTCAATAAAGTATATGATTGGTTTGAGGAACGTCTTGAGATTCAGGCGATTGCAGATGATATAACTAGTAAATATGTTCCTCCTCATGTCAACATATTTTATTGTTTAGGGGGGATCACACTTACTTGTTTTCTAGTACAAGTAGCTACGGGCTTTGCTATGACTTTTTACTATCGTCCAACCGTTACAGAGGCTTTTTCTTCTGTTCAATATATAATGACTGAGGCCAACTTTGGTTGGTTAATCCGATCAGTTCATCGATGGTCAGCAAGTATGATGGTTCTCATGATGATCCTGCACGTATTTCGTGTGTATCTCACAGGTGGATTTAAAAAACCTCGCGAATTAACTTGGGTTACAGGTGTGGTTTTGGCTGTATTGACTGCATCTTTTGGTGTAACTGGTTATTCCTTACCTCGGGACCAAATTGGTTATTGGGCAGTCAAAATCGTGACAGGCGTACCTGAAGCTATTCCTGTAATAGGATCGCCTTTAGTAGAGTTATTACGTGGAAGTGCTAGTGTGGGCCAATCCACTTTGACTCGTTTTTATAGTTTACACACTTTTGTATTGCCTCTCCTTACTGCCGTATTTATGTTAATGCACTTTCCAATGATACGTAAGCAAGGTATTTCCGGTCCTTTATAGAGAAGACATATCATAGATATTTGTAATTGATCATATATCGGGGAGGACAATAGTATTTCATTGCTACAAATATGGATTATTGAAAAAATAAGACATGTTTTTTGGATACTTCTCTTCAACTCGGAAGTATTGTATTCCTTATTTGATACGAATAGTTGAAGTGGATTTTCCGAAGAGAGGATGGATTATGGGAGTGTGTGACTTGAACTATTGATTTGGCCATGCAGATATATGAATTTATCCGCCACGTTGGAATTGACAACCAATTGTGTCTCTGCATCCAACCAAAACGCAAGTCCCCTACGTAGCAGAGGATAGGCCGGTTCGCTTGAGGAGAATATTTTCTATGATCATACCCGAATCATGTTATCCACGAACAGGCTCCGTAAGATCCGTAGAATAGAATAAGTGGTGTGGCATGATCCAATGTTCTATCTATTCCACTTAACTTATTTATTTATTATAGTGTGGAAATGCATTCATTTCCTTTGCATCGATTCCGATCTATGATACTATCGGAGTGAAAGAAGGGATCTAAGGAAGAACAGAGGCTAGACTTTATTAGTAACAAGTAAATACTTTTTACGTAAGAAAATCGAGATATGGTGGGGATAAACACCAATCAAAAGACATGAGACAATCCAAAAAGCACTTGATCATGATCAAATTTGTAAGCCTACTTGG